GCTGGCGTAGCTTAAACTAAAAGCATGTCACTGAAGATGACAAGATAGGCCGTAGAACGCCCCGGCAGCACAAAGGCTTGGTCCTGACTTTACTGTCAACTCTGACTAGACTTACACATGCAAGTATCCGCCTCCCTGTGAGAATGCCCCCCCCCGTTTTATGCCCTAAAACAAGGAGCCGGTATCAGGCACACCCCACGTTAAGCCCATGACGCCTTGCTAAGCCACACCCCCACGGGAACTCAGCAGTGATAAATCTTACAGCCATAAGTGAAAACTTGACTTAGTTTATAGCCAAACAGGGCCGGTAAAACTCGTGCCAGCCACCGCGGTGATACGAGAGGCCCAAGCTGACAGCCCCCGGCGTAAAGCGTGGTTAGGGTTACACCTAGAACTAAAGCCGAACACCCCTAAAGCCGTCATACGCATATAAGGGTATGAAGCCCGCCCACGAAAGTGGCTTTAGAACTCCTGACTCCACGAAAGCTAAGAAACAAACTGGGATTAGATACCCCACTATGCTTAGCCGTAAACATAGATAGACCAATACAACCCCTATCCGCCCGGACACTACGAGCGTAAGCTTAAAATCCAAAGGACTTGGCGGTTCGTTAGATCCCTCTAGAGGAGCCTGTTCTGTAACCGATAATCCCCGTTTAACCTCACCCCCCCTTGCTTATTCAGCCTATATACCACCGTCGCCAGTTTACCCTGTGAAGGACCAATAGTAATCAAAATCGGCACCACCCAGAACGTCAGGTCGAGGTGTAGCATATGGGGGGGGAAGAAATGGGCTACATTCGCTAGCATAGCGCACACGAATGACGCATTGAAATCATGCGTTCTGAAGGAGGATTTAGCAGTAAGCAGCAAATAGAGCGTGCCGCTGAAGCGGGCTCTGAAGAGCGCACACACCGCCCGTCACTCTCCCCGAACAACCAATAATCGTATATATAAAACGCTATGCCTGTAAAGGGGAGGCAAGTCGTAACATGGTAAGTGTACCTGAAGGTGCACTTGGCAAAAATCAGAGTGTAGCTAAAAAGGATAGCATTTCCCTTACACCGAAAAGTCATTTGTGCAAATCGAATCACCCTGATGCTAACCAGCTAGCCCCCCCCCCAAAACCAACAACCCCTATTAATAACCCCTAAATACACGGCCCCCCCCCAAAACAAATCATTTTACCCCCTCAGTACGGGCGACAGAAAAGGACCCACCAGAGCAATAGAAAGAGTACCGCAAGGGAACGCTGAAAAAGAAATGAAACAACCCAGTAAAGCCTAGAAAAGCAGAGATACCCCCTCGTACCTTTTGCATCATGACTTAGCCAGTAAGCCCCAAGCAAAGAGCACTTTAGTTTGACCCCCCGAAACTACGTGAGCTACTTCAAGCCAGCCTATCAATAGGGCAAACCCGTCTCTGTGGCAAAAGAGTGGGAAGAGCTTCAAGTAGAGGTGACAGACCTAACGAACCTAGTTATAGCTGGTTGCCTGAGAGTTGGATAGGAGTTCAGCCTTTAGACTTCTCTCTTCACCGCGGTCCCACCCCTACCGACACCCAAAGAAGCCTAAAGAGTTAGTCGAAGGGGGTACAGCCCCTTTGAAACAAGACACAACTTTACCAGGAGGGTAAAGATCATAGTAATTTAGGGCCAACCCAACGTGGGCTTAAAAGCAGCCACCCTATAATTAACGCGTTAAAGCCAAGGCCAAAACCCCACCCTTAAATTTAGATAACAAAATCTCACCCCCCTAAAGATTATCAGGCCGTCCCATGCAAACATGGGAGTGCACATGCTAACATGAGTAATAAGAGAGCCCCGACTCTCTCCTTGCACACGTGTACCTCGGAACGAACCCCGCACCGAAATTTAACGGCCCCAAACATAGAGGGAAATGAGCAAAAAATCACCACCTAGAAAACCCCACAAATAAACAACCGTTAACCCCACACTGGTGTGCCCTCAAGGAAAGACTAAAAGAAGAAGAAGGAACTCGGCAAACATTTGAAGCCTCGCCTGTTTACCAAAAACATCGCCTCTTGCAAAAACCAAGAATAAGAGGTCCCGTCTGCCCTGTGACTATATGTTTAACGGCCGCGGTATTTTGACCGTGCGAAGGTAGCGCAATCACTTGTCTTTTAATTGTAGACCTGTATGAATGGCAAAACGAGGGCTTAACTGTCTCCTTTTTTAGGTCAATGAAATTGATCTCCCCGTGCAGAAGCGGGGATAAACCCATAAGACGAGAAGACCCTATGAAGCTTTAGACACCAAGACATATCATGTAAAACACCCCAAAATAAAGGAATAAAACTTAATGACCCATGTCCCTATGTCTTTGGTTGGGGCGACCACGGGGAAATAAAAAACCCCCACGTGGAATAGTAGCACCCGCACTACTACAACCAAGAGCTACAGCTCTAATGACCAGAACTTCTGACCAACAAGATCCGGCAACGCCGATCAACGGACCGAGTTACTCTAGGGATAACAGCGCAATCCCCTTTTTAGAGGCCGCATCACCAAGGGGGTTTACGACCTCGATGTTGGATCAGGACATCCTAATGGTGCAGCCGCTATTAAGGGTTCGTTTGTTCAACGATTAAAGTCCTACGTGATCTGAGTTCAGACCGGAGTAATCCAGGTCAGTTTCTATCTATGATATGTTCTTTTCTAGTACGAGAGGACCGAAAAGAAGAGGCCCATATTTATAGCACGCCTCCCCCCCCTCTAATGAAAACAACTAAAAAAGGCAAAAGGGCATGCCCTCCACTGCCGGAGATAACGGCAAAGTTGGGGTGGCAGAGCCCGGCCATCGCAAAAGGCCTAAGCCCTTTTAACAGAGGTTCAAGTCCTCTTCCCAACTATGATTTCCGCCCTCATAACACACATTATTAACCCCCTAGCCCTTATCGTTCCCGTCCTACTTGCCGTGGCCTTTCTTACTTTAATCGAGCGGAAAGTACTAGGATATATACAGCTACGAAAAGGCCCCAACATCGTAGGCCCTTACGGCCTGCTTCAGCCAATTGCAGACGGGGTAAAACTATTTATCAAAGAGCCAGTCCGCCCCTCTACTTCGTCCCCCCTACTATTCCTTATCGCCCCCATGCTGGCTTTAACCCTCGCCCTCACCCTCTGGGCCCCCATGCCCCTCCCCTACCCCCTCGCCGACCTAAACCTTGGTATTTTATTTATTCTTGCCCTTTCAAGCCTCGCAGTCTACTCTATTCTTGGCTCAGGATGAGCATCAAACTCAAAATACGCCCTGATTGGGGCCCTCCGGGCCGTCGCCCAGACCATCTCCTATGAAGTCAGCCTAGGCCTAATCCTTTTAAATACCATCCTTTTTGCAGGGGGATTTACCCTCCAAACCTTCAACATCGCCCAAGAAGCTATCTGACTCATCATCCCCGCCTGACCCCTGGCCGCAATATGGTATATTTCAACCCTGGCAGAAACAAACCGTGCCCCCTTTGATCTTACTGAAGGTGAGTCAGAGCTTGTCTCGGGGTTTAACGTAGAATACGCAGGGGGCCCTTTCGCCTTATTCTTCCTAGCAGAATACGCGAACATTCTATTAATAAACACCCTTTCTGCCACACTTTTCCTAGGCGCCTCCCACCTCCCAACCCTGCCAGAGCTTACTGCCGCCAACCTAATATTCAAAGCTGCCCTCCTGTCAATAGTGTTTCTCTGAGTACGGGCCTCCTACCCCCGATTCCGCTACGATCAGCTCATGCACCTTATTTGAAAAAACTTCCTCCCCCTTACCCTGGCCCTAGTAATCTGGCACCTCGCGCTTCCTATTGCCTTCGCAGGACTCCCCCCACAACTATAGCCCTTGGAGCCGTGCCTGAAACTCAAGGGCCACTTTGATAGAGTGAAACATGGGGGTTAAAATCCCCCCGCCTCCTTTAGAAAGAAGGGGCTTGAACCCTACCTAAAGAGATCAAAACTCTTTGTGCTTCCACTACACCACTTCCTAGTAAAATAAGCTAATTAAGCTTTTGGGCCCATACCCCAAGAATGTCGGGTGAAAACCTTCTTTTACTGATGAGCCCCTACATTTTAGCCACCCTCCTATTTACCCTTGGCCTTGGGACCACTATTACGTTTGCGAGCTCCCATTGGCTCCTCGCATGAATGGGCCTAGAAATTAATACCCTCGCTATTATTCCCCTAATAGCCCAAAACCACCACCCCCGGGCAGTTGAAGCAACCACAAAATACTTCCTCACCCAAGCCACCGCAGCTGCCATACTGCTATTTGCCAGCACAACCAATGCCTGACTCACCGGACAATGAAACATTGACCAAATGACGCACCCCCTCCCCACAACCATGATTACACTGGCCCTTGCATTAAAAGTGGGACTAGCCCCCGTTCACGCCTGGCTGCCAGAAGTATTACAAGGACTAGACCTCACTACCGGGCTCATCCTATCCACCTGACAAAAACTCGCCCCCTTCGCCCTCCTCCTACAAATCCACCCAACCAACTCTACCGCCCTCATCGCCCTAGGCATTACTTCAACCCTGGTGGGCGGATGGGGGGGCTTAAACCAAACCCAATTACGAAAAATCCTTGCCTACTCATCAATTGCCCACCTGGGCTGAATAGTCCTTGTCGTCCAATTTTCCCCCCAACTAACCTTCCTCGCCCTTCTCACCTACCTAATTATAACATTCTCAACCTTCCTAGTATTTAAACTCAACAAAGCAACAAATATCAACTCTCTAGCCTCCTCCTGAGCCAAAGCCCCTGTCCTCACCTCCCTCACCCCTCTTCTCCTACTGTCCCTAGGAGGACTCCCCCCACTTACAGGCTTCGCACCCAAATGACTTATTTTGCAAGAACTATCTAAACAGGACCTCGCCCCCCTAGCGACCATCGCCGCCCTCTCCGCCCTCCTCAGCCTTTACTTCTACCTCCGGCTATCTTACGCAATAACCCTTACGATATCCCCTAACAACTCAACCGGAACTACCCCCTGACGAATGCCCTCGCACCAAGCCACACTCCCCCTAGCCATTTCCCTCTCCGCCTCCCTCACCCTCCTGCCCCTCGCCCCCGCCGCAATAACCATCCTCGCACTATAAGGGGCTTAGGATAACAAACCAGTCCAAGAGCCTTCAAAGCCCTATGCGGGAGTGAAAACCCCCCAGCCCCTGATAAGACTTGCGGGACACTAACCCACAGCCTCTGCATGCAAAGCAGACACTTTAATTAAGCTAAAGCCTTTCTAGATAGGCAGGCCTCGATCCTACAAACTTTTAGTTAACAGCTAAACGCCCAAGCCAGCGAGCATCCATCTACTTCTCCCCGTATTTATAAAACGGGGAAAAGCCCCGGCAGACTCTCGTCTGCTTCTTTAGATTTGCAATTTAATATGTCAACACACCTCAAGGCTTGGTAAGAAGAGGACTCAAACCTCTGTATGTGGGGCTACAATCCACCGCTTACTCAGCCATCCTACCTGTGGCAATTACCCGTTGATTCTTCTCAACCAACCATAAAGACATCGGCACCCTGTATCTAGTATTTGGTGCATGAGCTGGCATAGTAGGCACAGCCTTAAGCCTGCTAATTCGGGCCGAGCTGAGCCAGCCAGGCTCCCTTCTCGGGGACGACCAGATTTACAACGTCATCGTTACGGCACACGCCTTCGTAATAATCTTCTTCATAGTGATACCTGTCATGATTGGAGGATTTGGAAACTGGCTTATTCCCCTAATGATTGGAGCGCCAGATATGGCCTTCCCGCGAATAAATAACATAAGCTTCTGGCTCCTCCCTCCCTCCTTCCTTCTTCTCTTAGCATCCTCCGGGGTTGAAGCCGGTGCCGGCACCGGGTGGACCGTTTACCCTCCCCTAGCCAGCAACTTAGCTCACGCAGGGGCATCCGTCGACTTAACCATTTTCTCCCTGCACTTAGCCGGGGTCTCGTCAATTCTAGGGGCCATCAACTTTATTACAACAATTATTAACATAAAACCCGCGGCCATTACACAATTCCAAACCCCCCTATTTGTATGATCCGTCTTAATTACAGCTATTCTTCTCCTACTGTCCCTGCCAGTTCTCGCAGCCGGTATTACAATACTCCTCACGGATCGAAACCTAAATACGACCTTCTTTGACCCCGCAGGCGGAGGGGATCCCATCCTCTACCAACACTTATTCTGATTCTTTGGTCACCCCGAAGTTTATATTTTAATTCTCCCAGGGTTTGGTATAATCTCCCACATCGTGGCGTACTACGCCGGGAAAAAAGAACCTTTTGGGTACATAGGCATGGTCTGAGCCATGATGGCCATCGGCCTGCTCGGCTTCATTGTATGAGCCCACCACATATTCACGGTAGGTATAGATGTTGACACACGGGCCTATTTTACGTCCGCAACAATAATTATCGCAATTCCCACCGGAGTCAAAGTCTTTAGCTGACTCGCAACACTTCACGGCGGGGCCCTAAAATGGGAAGCCCCACTCCTATGGGCACTCGGCTTCATTTTCCTCTTCACAGTGGGAGGCCTTACAGGAATTATTCTGGCCAATTCATCACTAGACATTGTACTTCATGACACATACTACGTAGTCGCCCACTTCCACTACGTGCTATCTATGGGGGCAGTGTTTGCCATCATGGCCGCCTTCATGCACTGATTCCCCCTATTCACGGGCTACACCATGCATGACACATGAACCAAGATTCACTTTACAGTAATGTTCACCGGCGTAAATATTACATTCTTCCCTCAACATTTCCTTGGCCTGGCCGGGATGCCCCGGCGGTACTCAGACTACCCCGACGCCTACACCGTATGAAACACAGTTTCCTCTATTGGCTCCCTCATCTCCCTAGTAGCTGTAATTTTATTCCTATTTATCCTGTGAGAAGCATTCGCTGCCAAACGTGAAGTTTTATCGGTAGAGCACGCTTCAACCAATGTAGAGTGACTACATGGCTGCCCTCCCCCCTATCACACATTCGAACAGCCAGCATTTGTTTTAGTCCAATCAAAGTGACGAGAAAGGAAGGAATTGAACCCCCGTGTGCTGGTTTCAAGCCAACTGCATGACCACTCTGCCACTTTCTTATAAGACACTAGTAAAACTAGACATTACCCTTCCTTGTCGAGGAAGCATTGTAGGTTAAAGCCCTGCGTGTCTTGTCACACATTGGCCTGCCCCGCACAACTAGGATTCCAAGATGCCGCTTCCCCTGTAATAGAGGAGCTCTTACACTTTCATGACCACGCCCTTATAATCGTGTTCCTCATTAGTGCCCTCGTGCTTTACATTATCCTAAATATAATCACCGCCCGCGTCACTGACATGTACATCCTAGACTCCCAAGAAGTAGAAATTATCTGAACGGTCCTTCCAGCTCTGGTCCTTGTCTTAATTGCCCTCCCCTCCCTACGGATTCTTTATCTCATGGATGAAATTAACGACCCCCACCTTACAATTAAAGCCCTTGGGCACCAATGATACTGAACCTACGAGTACACAGACTATGAAGAACTAGAGTTTGACTCCTACATGGTCCACACCGAAGACCTCCTCCCCGGCCACTTCCGACTACTTGAAACAGACTATCGCATGGTCGTTCCCGTTGAATCCCCCATTCGAATGCTAATTTCAGCCGAAGACGTCCTCCACTCATGAGCAGTGCCGTCGCTGGGTGTAAAAATAGACGCAGTTCCCGGCCGACTAAACCAAGCAACTTTCATTGCCTCTCGGATCGGGGTCTTCTATGGCCAATGCTCTGAAATCTGTGGGGCCAACCACAGCTTCATACCAATTGTTGTTGAAGCCACCCCCCTAAATAACTTTGAAGACTGAACAGCTCTTATGCTCTCAAACGAATCGCTAAGAAGCTAAGACAGGGACAGCGTTAGCCTTTTAAGCTAAAGACCGGTGGCTCCTAACCACCCTTAGTGCGATGCCGCAACTTGACCGCTCACCTTGATTTGCCATTCTCCTGCTATCATGACTAATCTTTTTAGTCGTTATTCCTGCCAAAGTCACCGCCCATTTCTTCCCAAATTCTCCGACTGTGAAAGACACAAAAACACGTAAAAACCTCCCCTGAACCTGACTATGACACTAAGCCTGTTTGATCAATTTATGTCCCCCACCTTCCTATATGTGCCCCTACTGGCCCTCGCACTGTCCTTGCCCTGACTTCTGTTTCCAACCCCCTCAAGTCGATGGGCTAACAACCGCCTTCTGACCCTGCAAAACTGATTTTTAAACCGATTTACCCGGGAACTTTTCCTCCCCCTAAACACCCCCGGACACAAATGGGCCGCAATACTAACCTCTCTGATACTGTTCCTGATTTCTTTAAATATGCTAGGGCTTATCCCCTACACTTTCACCCCTACAACTCAACTGTCCCTTAACATGGGCCTTGCCTTCCCCCTATGGCTGGCAACAGTCATTATTGGCATGCGAAACCAGCCCACTCAATCTCTAGGGCACCTCCTCCCAGAAGGGACCCCCACCCTTCTAATCCCCATTCTAATCATTATCGAAACAATTAGTCTATTCATCCGGCCACTTGCCCTCGGAGTGCGACTTACAGCCAACTTAACGGCTGGACACCTCCTGATCCAACTAATTGCAACCGGGGCCTTTGTTCTTCTCCCCATTATGCCCTCTGTAGCCATCTTCTCAACAATCCTCCTCTTCCTTCTGACACTCCTAGAAGTGGCCGTAGCAATGATTCAGGCCTACGTATTTGTACTTCTCTTAAGCCTCTACCTCCAAGAAAACGTCTAATGGCACACCAAGCACACGCATATCACATAGTTGACCCCAGCCCATGACCACTAACAGGCGCAACTGCTGCCCTCTTAATAACCTCCGGGCTTGCTATCTGGTTCCACTTCAACTCCACAACCCTAATGGGCCTGGGACTTGTTCTCCTTCTCCTGACCATGTACCAATGATGACGGGATATCGTCCGAGAAGGCACCTTTCAGGGCCACCACACCCCGCCCGTCCAAAAAGGCCTACGATACGGCATAGTTTTATTTATTACCTCTGAGGTCTTCTTCTTTGTCGGGTTCTTCTGAGCCTTCTACCACTCTAGCCTTTCCCCCACCCCCGAACTAGGAGGCTGCTGACCCCCCACAGGAATCACCACCCTTGACCCATTTGAAGTCCCGCTTCTTAATACCGCAGTTCTTCTTGCCTCCGGCGTAACAGTTACCTGAACCCACCACAGTATTATAGAAGGTAATCGGGTGGAAACAATTCAATCCCTGATTCTTACCATTCTTCTAGGGTTCTATTTTACCTTCCTCCAAGCCATAGAATATTACGAAGCCCCATTTACAATCGCTGACGGAGTTTACGGCTCTACCTTCTTTGTGGCCACAGGCTTCCACGGCCTCCATGTAATTATTGGCTCAACCTTCCTCGCCGTCTGCTTGCTCCGTCAGATCCAATACCACTTCACATCTAACCACCACTTTGGATTCGAAGCAGCCGCCTGATACTGACATTTTGTAGACGTCGTCTGACTATTCCTCTACGTCTCCATCTACTGATGAGGCTCTTAATCTTTTTAGTACAGTTAGTATATTTGACTTCCAATCAAAAAGCCTTGGTTAAACCCCAAGAATAGATAATGGCCCTCATCACAACAATAGCACTAATTGCAACAGCCCTCTCCCTAATCCTTGCAACCATCTCTTTCTGACTTCCTCAGATAACGCCCGACCACGAAAAACTCTCCCCCTACGAATGCGGGTTTGACCCCCTGGGCTCAGCTCGTCTGCCCTTTTCACTTCGTTTCTTCTTGGTCGCCATCTTATTTCTACTATTTGACCTAGAGATCGCCCTGCTCCTTCCTCTTCCATGGGGAGACCAATTACCCTCCCCACTGACTACATTTCTCTGAGCCTCCATTGTACTAGTTCTCCTTACACTAGGCCTCGTTTATGAATGACTTCAAGGGGGACTAGAATGAGCCGAATAGTTAATTAGTTTAAAAAAAATACTTGGTTTCGACCCAGGAGCTTGCAGTTAAAGTCTGCAATTACCTAATGACCCCTGTTCACTTTGCTTTTTCATCAACCTTCGTGCTAGGACTGGCAGGCCTAGCCTTTCACCGAACCCACCTCCTCTCAGCCCTCCTGTGTCTAGAAGCCATAATACTCTCTCTATTTCTAGCCCTCTCAATCTGAAGTCTCCAACTAGAGTCCACCAGCTTCTCTGCTGCTCCCATGCTCCTCCTGGCCTTCTCAGCCTGCGAAGCAAGTGCAGGCCTCGCCCTTCTAGTCGCTACCGCACGCACCCACGGTACCGACCGCCTACAAAGCCTTAATTTACTCCAATGCTAAAAATCCTTGTTCCGACCCTTATGCTCATCCCAACAACCTGACTAGCCCCCGCAAAATGGTTGTGGCCCACCACCCTCGCCCACAGCCTCGTCATTGCCCTCGCTAGCCTCACCTGGCTAGAAAACCTCTCAGAAACGGGCTGATCCTCGCTTGGCCTGTACATGGCCACAGATTCCCTATCAACCCCCCTTCTCGTTCTTACATGCTGGCTCCTCCCACTAATAATCTTGGCCAGCCAAAACCATACAAGCTCCGAACCCATTGGCCGCCAGCGAACCTTCATCACCCTCTTAACGTCCCTCCAAATCTTCCTAATCATGGCTTTTGGCGCCACTGAAGTTATTATATTCTACATCATGTTTGAAGCTACCCTAATCCCAACCCTAATTCTCATTACGCGATGAGGTAACCAAGCAGAGCGCCTAAATGCCGGCACCTACTTTCTGTTTTATACCCTAGCAGGCTCTCTCCCCCTTCTAGTGGCACTCCTCCTACTGCAAAATAGCACAGGCTCCCTATCCCTCCTTACTTTGCAGTACAGCCCGCCCCTGCAACTTACCACCTACGCAGACAAGCTGTGGTGAGCAGGATGTCTTTTAGCCTTCCTAGTCAAGATACCCCTCTACGGCGTACACCTATGACTCCCAAAAGCGCATGTAGAGGCTCCAATCGCAGGCTCAATGGTTCTTGCAGCAGTCCTACTAAAATTAGGGGGTTACGGCATAATACGAATGATGGTTGTACTAGACCCCCTCACTAAAGACCTAAGCTACCCTTTTATTATCTTTGCCCTTTGGGGCGTGGTCATGACAGGCTCTATTTGTCTTCGGCAAACTGACCTTAAGTCTCTAATCGCTTACTCCTCTGTCAGCCACATAGGCCTGGTCGCCGGGGGAATCCTAATCCAAACACCCTGAGGATTTACAGGCGCCCTAATCCTCATGATTGCCCACGGCCTGACATCCTCCGCCCTCTTTTGTCTAGCAAATACCAACTATGAGCGCACCCACAGCCGTACCATAGTCCTTGCCCGAGGCCTGCAAATGGTCCTCCCCCTAATAACAGCTTGATGGTTTATTGCCAGCCTTGCTAACCTAGCACTCCCCCCTCTCCCCAACCTGATGGGGGAACTCATAATCCTAACCTCTCTTTTTAATTGATCTCCCTGAACCCTAGTACTAACCGGAGCCGGAACCTTGATTACAGCTAGCTACTCTCTCTATATATTCCTCATGACCCAACGCGGCCCCCTCCCTGAGCATATCCTAGCCCTCGACCCCTCCCACTCTCGAGAACACCTTATTATGGCCCTGCATCTTCTTCCCCTCCTCCTCCTAATCTTAAAGCCTGAACTTATCTGAGGCTGAACCACATGTAGATATAGTTTAATTAAAACGTTAGGATGTGGACTTAACAAAGGGGGTTAAAGTCCCCCTATCTGCTCGAGAGAGGCCCTTAAGCAAGGAAAACTGCTAATTTTCCCGACCTTGGTTAAATCCCAAGGCTCCCTCGCCCCGCTAATAAAGGATAACAGCCAATCCGCTGGTCTTAGGCACCAGAAACTCTTGGTGCAAATCCAAGTATTAGCTATGCCCCCTACTTCCCTGGTTATATCAACAAGCTTAGTTATTACCCTCCTACTACTACTTCTCCCTATTTTTTCTACCCTTTCCCCCCACCCCTTGTCCCCCTCCTGGGCAACCACTCAAGTCAAAACCGCCGTAAAACTAGCATTCTTCATTAGCCTCCTCCCCCTCTTCTTATTCCTAAACGAAGGGGCCGAGGCCATTATCTATACCTGGGCCTGAATAAATACCCACACCTTTGACATCAGCATCAGCCTCAAATTCGACCACTACTCTGTTATCTTCACCCCTATTGCACTATACGTTACATGATCTATCCTGGAGTTTGCCTCATGATATATACATGCTGACCCAAACATAAACCGATTCTTTAAGTACCTTCTAATTTTCCTAATCGCAATGGTCACCCTAGTTACAGCAAACAACATATTTCAACTTTTCATCGGGTGGGAGGGCGTAGGTATTATGTCCTTCCTCCTAATCGGCTGATGACATGCCCGAGCAGACGCCAACACCGCCGCCCTCCAGGCAGTTATCTACAATCGAGTGGGGGACATTGGACTAATTCTTGCTATAGCATGGATAGCAACCAACTTTAACTCCTGAGAAATACAACAAATATTTGCCACCGCAAAAGAGTTTAACCTAACCTTACCCCTCCTCGGACTCATCCTGGCTGCCACAGGAAAGTCAGCACAATTTGGCCTCCACCCCTGACTCCCGTCCGCGATAGAGGGCCCTACACCGGTCTCTGCCCTACTGCACTCCAGCACCATGGTCGTTGCCGGCATCTTCCTTCTTATCCGAATGAGCCCCCTTATAGAAAACAACCAAACAGCCCTCACCCTATGCCTATGCCTGGGGGCCCTTACCACCCTTTTCACCGCCACCTGCGCACTCACCCAAAACGACGTTAAAAAAATTGTTGCATTTTCAACATCAAGCCAGCTTGGCCTCATAATGGTCACAATCGGGCTAAACCAGCCCCAACTTGCTTTCCTACACATCTGCACTCATGCTTTCTTTAAAGCAATACTTTTCCTCTGCTCTGGGGCAATTATTCACAGCCTAAATGATGAGCAGGATATCCGCAAAATGGGGGGAATACATCACCTCACCCCCTTCACCTCCTCCTGCTTCACCCTTGGAAGCCTAGCCCTAACGGGCACCCCCTTTTTAGCAGGCTTCTTCTCTAAAGATGCTATCATCGAGGCCCTTACCACATCGCAAATCAACGCCTGGGCCCTTACCCTCACTCTCCTGGCCACATCCTTCACAGCTGTCTACAGCCTACGAATTGTATTCTTTGTAGCCATGGGCTTCCCCCGATTTAATGCCCTGCCCCCCATCAACGAGAACAGCCCGTCGCTCCTAAACCCAATTAAGCGACTAGCCTGAGGCAGCATCATTGCTGGCCTCCTCCTCACAGCAAACTTCTTACCCCTCAAAACACCCGTAATGACTATGCCCCCCCTACTCAAACTAGCCGCCCTCAGTGTAACAATCTTAGGCCTCGTTATTGCTCTAGAGCTAGCCTCCTTAACAACCAAACAATTCAAGCACGCCCCCACTCTCGCGCCTCATCATTTCTCTAATATGCTAGGATTCTTCCCAGCCACCATACACCGCCTCCCACCTAAAATCGGCCTTACCCTAGGACAAACCATCGCAGGCCAACTAATTGACCAAACCTGACTAGAGAAAACAGGCCCCAAGGCTTTAGTTTACTCCAACATCCCCCTAATTACGACTACAAGCAACACCCAGCGGGGACTCGTCAAGACTTACCTGACACTTTTCCTTCTAACCCTTACCCTGGCCACGCTCCTAACACTCTACTAAACCGCTCGTACTGTCCCCCGCCCCAACCCCCGAACTACCTCTAACACTACAATCAGCGTAAGAAGTAGAACTCCAACACTTACCCCTAGCAAACCGCCCCCAGAAGAATACACTAAGCCAACCCCCCCTGTATCTGCTCGAAAAACAGAAAACTCCGCCATATCATCCGCCGGGGCTCAAGAAGACTCATATCACCCCCCCGAAAAATACACCCCCCCCGCAATAACCCCTAAAATATAAATCACCCCATATAACACAATGCCCGGACTCCCTAGCCCCTCTGGGTACGGCTCAGCAGCCAATGCCGCTGAATAAGCAAACACAACTAGTATCCCCCCTATGTAGATTAAAAATAAAATTAAGGATAAAAAGGACCCACCGCACCCCACTAAAACTCCACAACCCATGCCCGCTACAACTACCAGCCCCAAAGCAGCAAAATAAGGAGAAGGGTTAGAAGCAACAGCAACTACCCCCAGAATCAAACCTACTAAAAACAAAAAAATAACGAAAGACATAAATTCTCCCTAGGACTTTAACCAAGGATGATGGCTTGAAAAACCACTGTTATCATTTAACTAGGAGAACCCTAATGGCCCCCATCCGAAAAAATCACGCACTTCTAAAAATCGCTAACGACTCCTTAGTTGACCTCCCAACCCCCGCCAACATTTCAGTCTGATGAAATTTTGGCTCCCTCTTAGGGGTCTGCCTAATTACACAGATCCTCACAGGCCTGTTTCTTGCCATACACTACACCGCCGACGTTGAGTCCGCCTTTAACTCAGTCGCCCATATCTGCCGAGATGTCAACTTCGGCTGACTAATCCGAAACTTTCACGCAAACGGTGCCTCCTTCTTCTTCTTCTGCCTGTACTTCCATATTGGCCGAGGGCTTTATTACGGCTCTTACCTAAATAAGGAGACATGAAACATTGGCGTTGTCCTCTTATTACTGGTTATGATAACTGCATTTGTTGGCTATGTACTTCCCTGAGGGCAGATGTCATTTTGAGGCGCCACTGTCATCACTAATCTCCTTTCAGCCGTCCCTTACGTAGGCACTATACTAGTAGAATGAATCTGGGGCGGGTTCTCAGTAGACAACGCTACCCTCACCCGGTTCTTCACCTTCCACTTCCTGTTTCCGTTCGTCATTGTCGCAGTAACAATTCTCCACCTCCTCTTTCTACACGAAACTGGATCCAACAACCCCGTGGGGCTCAACTCAAACACAGATAAAATCTCCTTTCACCCCTACTTCTCCTATAAAGACCTTCTAGGCTTCGCAGTAATGCTAGTTCTACTAGCCACCCTAGCCTTATTTTCCCCCAACCTGCTTGGCGACCCAGACAACTTTACCCCCGCCAACCCCATGGTAACGCCTCCTCACATTAAGCCCGAATGGTACTTCCTATTTGCATACGCCATCCTCCGATCTATCCCCAACAAACTAGGAGGCGTCATTGCCCTCCTAGCCTCGATTCTTATCTTAATAACAGTCCCCCTCCTCCACGTCTCTAAACAGCGAGGTCTGACATTCCGGCCCGCCTCCCAACTTTTATTCTGAACCCTTATTGCAAACGTTATTATTCTCACATGAATCGGGGGAATACCTGCAGAACAGCCCTTCATTATTATTGGCCAACTAGCTTCATTCCTTTACTTTACACTGTTCCTTCTGCTCTTCCCCTTGGCAGCCTGAGGAGAAAACAAAACACTCGGCTGATCTTGCAACTGTAGCTCAGCGCCCAGAGCCCCGGTCTTGTAAACCGGCCGCCGGGGGTTAAAATCCCCCCACTTGCTCAAAGAAAAGAGACTTCCACTCCTACCCCTAACTCCCAAAGCTAGAATTCTAGACTAAACTATTCTTTGCACATATTCATAATATGTGTTTCAATACATATATGTAATTACACCATATATTTATATTAACCATACTATTATAGTATTCAGGGACATATATGTATAATCACCATATCTAGTATTTAACCATTCATATGTCACCATTCAACGAAGAGCCACATAAACCACAATACTAAGATGTCCATCAATTGGAAGAAAGACAGCTAGGAACTCAAGACCTAACATACTAATTCACCCGTGAATATATACCAGGACTCAAAATCCTATAGGTCTACCATTATTTAATGTAGTAAAATACTTGCATCCAGCTCATTCCTAAATGCCCACGGTTATTGAAGGTGAGGGACAATAATAGTGGGGGTTTCTACTAGTGAACTATTCCTGGCATTTGGTTCCTACTTCAGGGCCATGACTTGATATTATCCCTCATTCTTACCTTGACGCTTGCATAAGTTAATGGTGGAGACCATACGACTCGTTACCCAGCAAGCCGAGCGTTCACTCCATCGTGCATAGGGTTCCTTTTTTTTGTCTTCCTTTCACTTGACATTTCAGAGTGCGCACGGTAATAGTTATTTAAGGGTGTACATTTCTATGCTCGCAAGTATATATTATCCTTGTTGGAAAGACTTCCATTGAAGAATTGCATATTAGGATATCAAGAGCATAGGTGATTTTTCAACCGAAGAATTCCTAAGACACCCCCTGGGGGTTTCTTAACGTTAAACCCCCCCTACCCCCCCTTACACCCCAGGGTTCTCTATCATCCTGTAAACCCCCCGGAAACAGGGCAAACCCCGGACTGAGCGCTTTATGTCCAAAAATGTGTTTTTACATTAATATCAATTTT